AAAGTGAACATCTTTTTTAGTAACAGGGTCCGGTGAAAGAATAGGAAAGGTTATTTCACTATATTTTTGCCCCGGAACAGGGCCTATCACAAGAATATTTTTTTGATTTGGTCGGTAGCTCTGAAAAGAAAGATTGCCTATCTTTTCTTTCATCTCGGGAGAAATACGATCGGTTGGAGCCAACTCAAACCCCTCGGGTAAAATAAGAACAGCTCCTACATTCAAACCCCCCTTCTTACCATTAGCAAGAACTTGTTTTAGTTGCATGTCATAAGGAATTCGAACAACCGCTTCAAATACAGTATCAGGAAGGACCGCTTGTGGAACCTCAATATCCACAGGTTTATTAGCTAAATGACAATTGGCACATACAATACGACCGGTCGCTTCTCGGGGATTTTCATAACCCTGCTGTGCAAAAATGGGATATGCATTTGAAATGGATGACTGAGTTATTATATATACAATGAGTGATACGGAAATGGATCGAGTAATCTGTTTTTTTATCCAAGAAAGGGTATTTTTAGTTTGCATGGTCCAATTTTTGCTCCCGAAAATTTCTACAATAAATTGGGTAGGTCGCTAGTATAGTTCCCTATCCACGATTCTGCTATTTACTGGAATAATCTTACTGGAATATTGGAGTACCTTCCTGCCTTGGGTGGGTAGAAAGAGTCAGTACGGTTTGGAATGCTTATGTCCCAAGTACCAAACATTATAATTGAATTAATATCAGTGGACCTTTTTTCAGTCATTCATTGAATGATAAATCACTACAAGTGATGGGGATACACGATTTAAATAACGGAAGATCCAATATTTCAAAATTGTATCTAGAATGACTGGAAAAGTGGAAACAAGGCCAGATATAACTTGATCGTTATGAGACAATCCAAAATCTTGGTAGATAGAGCCAATCATTAGTTCCCAACCGTGGGGTGAATGGAATCCGATACATAAATCGGTTAATAAAAGAATAGAAAATGCTTTTATTGTGTCGCTTAGATTATATAGGAATTCTTGAACCCAAGAGTTAAGAGTAATAAGTTCTTTATTACCTATAATAGAATAACTGCTTAGAATAACGAAACAGATTATATTGGTCGAGAGGGACAAAATTGTATGGATACAATCTTCATTGTGCAGCTGAATCAATTGAATCGTTTCTTTATGGATTCCTATACGAAACTTTTTTAGATGTGTCTCCGGGTATTCCTTTATCATCTCGTCCAACAGCAGGAGCTCCTCTAATTCTAGGAATTTTTCTAGAAGACTTTTTTCTGGAATATCATTCAAAAGAGTTTCGGATTGCTTGGTATTCCACCAATTAGTAACCCAAGATTTCAGACTTTTATTAAATGCTAGAAAGCTCCACCAGGGTAAACAGACTGTAGATACAAAAAATAGAAGGGGAATAAATGCTTTCTTTTTTGCCATTTTTTTCTAAAATTTAAATTTAATAAAGTGGCCTCATTCGTCGCCTCTACGCGATCTAATATTTACATTTTATTTTTCATTTCACCCAAATGAGTGCTATTCCAAGGTAGCGAATCGTTCTCCGTTTTTTATTTGTGATTCGGTAATTAGTACTTGATTTGAAAATTTTTAAGAATCTTAGAAGAATACAGAAATCGACTAAGAGTAAGAGTCCGCTTCGAATGCGAAAATGCGAAAAAAAGTTTCCAACTATTTCAACTGGTCAAATTCGAAGCAATTCCTTTCTTTAGGCGAATCCCCGAAAACCCGCTTTAGTTAAGGAATTCGGATTTCGAGACAAAAAACTCTCCAAATAGTGCGAAAAAACCCGCTGCCTACCATAGCACAAAAAGAGTTGAGATAATTTTCTAAATGGGATGATCAAAAGAAAAAAGGGGGGTAGCCAAATTTTGAGTTATTCATTAAAGAGAAGAGAACGAAAGAGGGGAGAAAACGAAACATCACGAAATAAAAAATTTTACATGAGCTATTTGTCTCTAGCCTATCCATTCAAAATCAAAATATTGAAACTAAAAACAAAAAATTTCTTTATTTCAAAATGTTTTGGGATGAATCTATCCTTATTTCGATTTGTTACTAATGAATTGCGGCGAGTGGATTTCCATACGCATAAAATCTCTTTTTTGCAGACAAAAACAACCCCCCCTTTTGATGTTCCATATAATATACGTTTTCTTTAACTCAAAGGTACGTTCTGACGAAAATTTCGTTAAATTATACCATGGAAAATTTGGGGATTGTAGAGTTTTTCTACCCCCAGTCGAGAATCAGAAAATATTCATTGTTCGATTCATTTCAAAAAACTTCAATCGGTACGCGCAAAAAATAAGCCAATTTAGCAGCTTTTTGTTCCATTTCTCGTGGAGTCAAATTCTCATCAGTACGAGTCAAAGGAACGGCCCCCTGGCCTCTTATTTCTAAATAAAGGACACGACGAGGGGAAATACCCTCTTTAAGTTCTATTCTGATAGACTGAATATCATTTATAAGGAAGCGGAGGGAGATACGACGGTTTTTTCCGGGAAACCCCCAACGAAAAATACACACTATTCCTTCTTTTTTATCGAATAGATCATAACCACTACCTACATTCCACGAAATTGTGCACCACAAATAGCAGCTAATAAAGAGACCTGCGATCCCATAGAAAGACATCACGATCCCCTGTGGGAAAAAAATGATTTGTTGAGAGGGAAATAAAGATATCAAATTCCTACCAAGATAGCTGGAAGTTCCAACTAATAAAAATCCTAATGAACCTAAAAAAAGGATAAAGGCCCAGCAGAAATTACTTGTTTTTCGAGACCCCTTTATAAGTTCTATCCATATACGTTCTGATCGCCAATTCATACTAATCTAGTTGCATTTAATTTGACTTAATTGAATTGATAGAATAACCAAAATGAATTTCACTTATACTTTACTTACCGACTTAACGCTGTTTTGTTTCTGAAGTAACTCTCATCAACTAGCACTACTCTAATGTGAATCTGTCGGGGTAATCCATAAAAAGCGTTCGATCGAAAAAAAGAACGTCCCACCCCGACCTAGATATCTACAAGCATTGACTTTCTATTTCAAAAATGGAACCGACGCGTCCTGATCTATTGATTTGAAAAAAAGTGAAAACGAATTGACCCCTATAGCAAGTTTCGCATGTCTTGCACTTGTGTTTGAAAGAAATCATGCATTATACCATATTCCACTTTCCAATAAATAGATATCCGGGTTATGAGTCAATCAAGTCTAAGTCTTGAAAAAATGTGATTTTGCCTCACCATCCAGCCTAAACAATCTTGTTTTTTTGAACATGAAGAAATAAAGAAGCCATTGCAATTGCCGGAAATACTAAGCCTACGAAAGGCACAAAAAAAGAGGGAAAGTTTATATCTATCATAGAATGGGTACCTCGATTTACTATTTGTACCTGTTTGTTATATTGTTCTATTCTAAAATTATCTTAACTTAATTAGAATTCTAATTCTATATAATTATACTAATTATATCTAAGTGAGTATAGTATATATTAAGTTCAAGAAATGTAGAACTAACTAAATGAACTTAATTAGCCTTCTCCACAAAAATATATGTTTTCTAATCAACTTTTTTATTCTTCATCTTTTCTTCTTCTTTTGCTCTTGTCTTTTTATTCAATATCAATAAAGAAAGAGTTGCTTACAAAGTTCCGAAAGATTCGTTATAATCTGATCCAAGAGATATTCTTTTGTTAGTCAAAACGGAGAGTCTTCGACAATAAATATATTAAGATGCAAAAGGCCTTTTTTTAGAATTTTACAGATATAAGAAAGGAAGATAAAATTCGTTTTATTTGCCAAATTTTCAATTTACAGAAGTAAGAATGTTGATAGAATAGAAGTTCTCTGATTAAGAATCAGGAATCGAATATAAAGTAAAATATAAAAAAATGTATCTGCAACTTTTCATTCTGTATATTAGATATAGTTATTATATTATAGTTTCTAGTTATAGAAATAGAATTTGGATGGCAACCATGAAAACCCCATATCCATTATTCTATTATGATTGATTCTTTATCATATCATTTTTGCTTTGATTAATTATGATAACTAACTACTTTTTTTGTCCCAAAACAAATACAACAATTGACCTTACTGCTCGATCGAATTTTGATTCAAAGGAAAGAAAGCGTGCAACTGAAATAACTCATTTAGAACGCCTTTTAAAAGATTACGTGGTACAATTGGATCAAATAAACCCTTATCGAATAAATATTCAGCTTCCTGGGAACCTTCAGGTACTGCCGTATTCAATGTTTCTTCAATTACTCTTTTACCCGCAAATGCAATGTAGGCGTTGGGTTCGGAAATAATGATATCTCCCAACATACCAAAACTAGCTGTCACCCCTCCAGTAGTAGGGGATGTAAGAATTGATACATAGAATAACTTTTTATTCGATTGATAATCAAATAAAGCCGACGATATTTTAGCCATTTGCATCAAGCTCAAACTTCCTTCTTGCATGCGTGCCCCACCGGAAGCGCACACTATAATAAGGGGTAGATTTTGATTAGTAGCATACTCAATCAAACGAGTTATTTTCTCTCCTACTACAGATCCCATACTACCTCCCATAAACTTAAAATCCATAACCCCTATTGCTACAGGAATGCCGTTTAGTTGACCTATACCTGTTTGAACGGCTTCGGTTAACCCTGTCTCTTTTTGATAAGAATTAATACGCTCTTTATAGGGTTCCTCTTCCGAATGAAATTCAATGGGATCCGTTGAGACCATGTCTTCATCCATAGGATCCCAAGTACCCGGATCAATCGAGAGTTCGATTCTCTCTGAACTACTCATTTTCAAATGATATCCGCATTCATCACAAACGTTCATTTTTGACTGCAACAATTTCTTATAATTTAATTCATAACAATTTTCACATTGAATCCATAACTTTCTGTATTTTTTAGTGACCTCGAGATTCTTAGCCCTACCATTTGTCTTAGTGGTAGTCTG